AATAACGGAAGATCCAATATTTTAAAATTGTATCTAGAATGACGGGAAAAGTGGAAACAAGACCAGATATAATTTGATCGTTATAAACAAATCCAAAATCTTTGTAGATAGAACCAATCATAAGTTCCCAACCATGGGGCGAATGGAATCCGATACATAAATCAGTTAATAAAAGAATAGAAAATGCTTTGATTGTGTCACTTAAGTTATATAGAAATTCCTGAATCCAAGAGTTAAGAATAAGAAGTTCATTATTACACAGAATAGAATAACCACTTAGAATAATGAAACAGATTATATTTGTCGAGAAGTGCAAAATCGTATGAATAAAATCCCCGTTGTACATCTTGATCAATTGAATCGTTTCTTTGTGGATTCCTATATGAAGTTTTTGTAAATGTATCTTCGGGTATTCCTTTATCATTTCGTCCAACAGGAGTAGCTCCTCTAATTCTATAAATTTTGCTAGAACACTCTTTTCTTGAATATCATTCAAGAAAGTTTCGGATTGTTTAGTATTCCACCAATCAGTAACCCAAGATTCCATATTTTTATGAAATGAGAGAGAGATCCACCAAGGTAAAAAGACTATAGATGCAATAAATAGAAGGGGAATAAATGTTTTCTTTTTTGACATTTTTTTCATCTCTAAATTCAATTGTTAATGAACCAATTTTATTCGTCGACTCTATGTGATCAAAAATTTATATAAAGCATAAGTTCTATTACAAGGTATCAAATCTATGAAGTTATTCTTTGCTTTGTCATTCGGTGATGAATCTTTCCTTGATAATTTGGAAGAATGTTGAAATAATACAAAAATCTAATAAAGAAATAATAAAAACTTCTTTTTTCCAGATATTTGAATTGGTCAAATTCGAAGCAATTCTTTCCTTTCGAAAAATACCTGAAAAATGCACTTCAAGTAAAGAATTAAGATTTTGAAATAAAAAAATAAAACTATCGAAATATCAAATATTTCGAAAAAATTGAACTGACTACCCATAGTACAAAAATAAAAAAAATGGATAGAAATTTATGAATGGGATGTGATAATTAAAAATGGGTGTCAAAACAATACAAAAATTGGAGAGTTTTTTTTACCCCCAGCTGAGAATGAGAAAGCAGTTCTTCATCAATTCATTTCAAAAAACTTCAATTGGTACACGCAAGAAATAGGCCAATTCAGCAGCTTTTTGTTCAATTTCTCGTGGAGTCAAATTCTCATCAGTACGAGTCAACGGTATGGCCCCTTGGCCTCGGATTTCTAGATAAAGGATACGACGAGTAGAAATACCCTCTTTAAGTTCTATTCTTATCGACTGAATATCTTTTATAAGGAATCGTAGGAAGATGCGACGATTTTTTCCAGGGAATCCCCAACGAAAAATACACACTCTACCTTCTTTTCTATCGAATAAATCATAACCACTACCTACATTCCATGAAATTGTGCACCACAAATAGGAACTAATAAAGAGGCCTGCGATCCCATAGAAAGACATCACGATCCCTTGTGGAAAAAAAAGGATTTGCTGAGAAGGAAATAAAGATATCAAATTGCTACCAAGATAGCTGGAAGTTCCAACCAATAAGAAGCCGAATGAACCTAAAAAGAGGATAAAGGCCCAGCAAAAATTACTTATTTTTCGAGACCCTGTTATAAGTTCTATCCATATACGTTCTGATCGCCAATTCATACTATATCGAGTTGCATTTAATTGAATTTGAATTTAAAAAAGAATACGTAAAGTAAAACTTGTTTTACTTTACGTATTCTTTTTGTTTCCGAAGTAACTCTCATCAACTAGCACCATTCTATTCGGATGTGAACTTTTATGGGGTAATTCATCAAATTAGTTTGATATAAGAATATCCCCTTCATAGAACCTACCACGTCATAGATCTCTACATACATTTACTTTCTATTTTAAACATCTAACGATTCGATCCTAATCTTGAAAAGAATTTGAATTAAATTACTCGTTTTCACATACATAAAAGTTGCTTTTTTTATGTTTGGAAGAAATCACGTGTTATACCATATTCCACTTTCTACTAAATCGATATCTGTGTTATGATTCAAATCTAAATCTTGACAAAATCAGATTTGACCCCATTGTGTCTAAACAATCTTGTTTCTTTGAACATGAAGAAATAAAGAAGCCATTGCAATTGCCGGAAATACTAGGCCCACTAAAGGCACCAAAATAGAGGGAAAGTTGATAGTTGTCATAGAATGGGTACCTCGATTTACTATTTGTACCTGTTTTTTATATTGTTCTAAAAATATCTTAATTCGAATTCGAATTATCTAACTAATTATATAATTATACTAATTATATCTAATATATTTAAGTGAGTATATACTCAGTGCAATAATTTATAATTGACTTTCATGCTCAACTTTATTTTGATTCAAAGGAAAGAATGCAGCTGAAATAACTCACTTACAACATACTTTAAAAGATTACGTGGTACGATTAAATCGAATAAACCC